AGATTGAGTGATGAATCAATGGATGCTGCCAGAAATTCTGGCAGTGCGGTACGAAAGAGGGAAGAAATTCATAAGATGGCAGAAGCTAATAAAGCTTTTGCTCATTTCCGTTAGTCTCAGATTTGTTTCAATCCACGAAGAAAAAGAAAGTCGTGGATTGAAACCTTCCGTTCGTTGTGCAGTGGCGGGTATTAGGAATCGGAATATGCCAGAAACTTCTAGAAAGAATCGGACGACGAAGAAGAAACATATCGGAATCCTAAGAGAAGATTGATAACGATTGATTCTACTCTGAAAGTCTCTTCCTCGAATGCCTTTTCCTTATCGAAGGGGAAGAGACTTATGCAGAGTTGAGAAACTCATCGGAGAAATATTGATACGAGATCGATCGTGGAACCAGAACAAATTGCGGCATACATCGAGGGATCCGCGTGCCCCAAGCAATTGTCACGATTCGGGAAACTTTTTCTAGTTGCGAACCGGGAACAAAACCTTCACGCTTCATCCAAATGTACTGAGCTTCAACTTCGACCCAAGGGGATTTGACCGAGAAGAAATTTCCTTTTTCCTCACTCATTTCTTTTGTGTCACTCGCAATCTTTTGATTCTCTTCGAGAAATTCCATTTAATGAAAAGAATCCCACCATGGACAAAATATTGTAGTCCCATTTGTCATATTAGGATATTGGTTTCTATAGGGGCTGGGAATCCATATTGATTCGGTTGTCAATGGATGATCCACATTTCTCTTCCCAATGAGATACAGAAGAGAACTCCGCAATTCTTTCTTACCGAAGATTGAATACGTAATGCATAACAAGGATGAGAAACAGAGGCGTTCAAAAGATCAATAGACCTTTCCTTCTTTTTCTGCGTGTTGAAGAATCAAGATTAGTTGACACGAATAGAATTTCGTGATATAGTATAAGTTAACAAGCGCACTCGCCTGGGGAATCACTCATTGTTTTGAAAACCAAAAATTACCATGACCGCAACTTTAGAAAGACGCGAAAGCGCAAGCCTATGGGGTCGCTTCTGCGACTGGATCACCAGCACCGAAAACCGTCTTTACATCGGATGGTTCGGCGTCTTAATGATTCCTACCCTGCTAACCGCAACCTCTGTATTTATCATTGCTTTCATCGCAGCTCCTCCTGTAGATATTGATGGTATTCGTGAGCCTGTTTCCGGATCTTTGCTATACGGGAACAACATTATCTCCGGTGCTATCATCCCTACTTCTGCAGCTATAGGTTTACACTTCTATCCCATTTGGGAAGCAGCTTCCGTTGATGAATGGCTATACAATGGTGGTCCTTACGAACTGATCGTTCTTCACTTCCTACTTGGTGTAGCTTGCTACATGGGCCGTGAGTGGGAACTAAGCTTCCGTTTAGGTATGCGTCCTTGGATTGCTGTCGCATACTCAGCTCCCGTCGCAGCTGCTACCGCCGTATTCTTGATCTATCCAATCGGTCAAGGAAGCTTCTCAGACGGCATGCCTCTAGGCATTTCTGGTACTTTCAATTTCATGATTGTTTTCCAAGCTGAGCACAACATCCTTATGCATCCTTTCCACATGTTGGGTGTAGCTGGCGTATTCGGCGGCTCTCTATTCAGTGCGATGCATGGTTCTTTGGTAACCTCTAGTTTGATCAGAGAAACAACTGAGAATGAGTCTGCTAATGCAGGTTACAAGTTTGGTCAAGAGGGAGAAACCTACAACATTGTAGCCGCTCACGGTTACTTTGGCCGTTTGATCTTCCAATACGCTAGCTTCAACAATTCTCGTTCTCTACACTTCTTCTTAGCTGCTTGGCCCGTAGTAGGCATTTGGTTTACCGCTTTGGGTATCAGCACCATGGCATTCAACTTGAACGGTTTCAACTTCAATCAATCCGTGGTTGATAGTCAAGGCCGTGTAATTAACACCTGGGCTGATATTATCAACCGTGCTAACTTAGGTATGGAAGTTATGCACGAACGTAACGCTCATAACTTCCCTCTAGACTTAGCTTCTATTGAAGCTCCTTCTGTAAACGGATAATACTTTTCTGGTCCTGCAGTATAATGAAATACCAAGCCTTTGAAAAAGAGAAGGCTTGGTATTTCACGAAACTGAGACGAAACTGAGTCCTATCGAACAGATAGAAAGATTTGTTATCGTCTGCCGTGACTCCACGCGATGGGCTCTCGATTCTGAATCCTGAAAAATATTTAGAATACTCTTCTACACCTGTAAGAAGCATCCAATTTTTTTTTTATTCCAATTTACGGAATGGTTGCAATCCCGCGCTCATTGCAATGAATCGAAAACACATTCTTTATGAGATGGATCTACCATTCAAAATATGGACGAATGAAACGTTTCTCAATTGAATGACCCTGTAGAATAGATTCTGTTCCCTTCTACGTTTCAAGAACAAGTAAGGGGAGGGGCGGACGTAGCCAAGTGGATCAAGGCAATGGATTGTGGATCCATCACGCGCGGGTTCAATCCCCGTCGTTCGCCCATTCGGTTGCATACCTCAAGATTCTCGCGTGAACGAAAAAAGGTCGATAGAAAAAAAAAAAGAAATGGATAGGGTTTCCCCCAACTCGCAACGGGTCGAGATTCCAAGGAAAATGGAAGTTTTGGATCCAAAAATGTCTATAAATTACTACGTTCGGGGCAGCATTAACTCCATTGGGTCTTGAAACTTCCCATTTTTTTCTTATAATAGAATAGTATAAGCAAATAGTATCTATTCCATAGAAATATGATGGAGAGGAGGAATGAGGTGGAAAAAGTGGAAGAAAACAAAGTAAGAACTTTATATTCCCTATCTAACCTTTTGGAGTCAGTAGGAATCGATCGATTCCACTACTTCTTTGAAGTATTCAAGAACCAAAATCAAGGAGAATCCTTAATGGGTCCGTTCTCTAGCTATAAACCTTTTATTAAACTATTTGACTTACGAATGTTGGGTTCACGTTTCCTACGAGACCCGCGCGGTTCCGTACGGGAGAGGGGTAATAGCACCGCCCTGGAAATCCTCGTGTTACTAGCAGTAGCAATCCTTGTGCATTGCTTGAACGAGAGAGATTCAATACAAAGAGGTTCAATAGATTTAGCGAGACTTCTTCATAGGGGTACCGCAGTCAAAGAACCAGCAATAGATTTTTCTCAATTCTCTTATTCTGTTCCTCCGTCAGTGGGATTCTCGAAGGATGGGAAAAAAGGAGTATATCAGAATAATGACTCGAAATTGAACGGAGATTTTTTTGCAGGTTCGGGGGGAGAAAAACAGCAATTTCCTACATATGAGGTAAGGAATCCCCCGGTTTCAGGTGGGTGCAAGGTCTGGGCAGTAAGGAATCCTAGCGGGAATACATCCGGAAAGATGATGAATAGGATTCATCTACGATCCATGGATAGCAATCCGGGAGATTTCCGCAGGTTTTTCGAATTCTATAGATTTTTAGTACGTCGTAAAAATGACTGTTACCAAAAGGATTCTGATCGGCTACGAGTAACGAAACAAAAGAGAAATCTTTTACCTTTCAAAAAATTAGACTTCATGCTACTCGAGCATAGGGATTTGGTGCATCGGCAGCAAGTTGAATCATTGTTCCCTTTTGCCGTGGGATTAGCGGGAAATAGTTCCAATAGGGGTCTCTATCTATTCCAGAATCCTAAGTGGTTCCTCCAATCATTAGGGTTCGATTCTCATCAAAATAGGGGAGAATCTTCTATTTTGCAAATCTATTCAAAAACAAAGAATGAGTCAATAGATCGATTGATTGGATTTCTTATACCATTCAATACAATAGTTTTGAAAAAATTCGAACTTCCAAATAGCAAATATTTACGTCTCGAAAAGGTACTTCCAAGAGTCAATAATGGGAATAAAAATACTGCTTGTCCGAGTCGATTCAAAGAAGAAAAGAGCATACATTTTCTATATCCCCTAGTTAAATGGTATGAACAAAAGAGGTTAATCTCTCTCTGCTCGATCTACACGCTTCTTCTACATGATGATCTTCGTGCATTAGCCTATGAGTGTGTCTCGCGAATCCATTATCAATTGGACGGCGGGGCGGGAAGCAAAGGATCCACTCGTTTAGGAAACTTTTTTCTTGAAGAAAGGTTTTTGAAATGGAAGAAGTACGCAGGGTATTTCTTGAGCAAGCGTATTCCATTCCGAATTGATGAGGATATGAATGCCTGGTCCAATGCGCACGGATGGCTTGACACAATAGGGAACTTGTCCCTTTCCCCTTCAGGGAAAGTATCGCTAGGAATCGAATCTGACTTGGATACATCGATTCGCGAGATATCAATATGGAAAAACAGATTTTTAACGAGTCCTATTGGTAATACTGATATGGCGATTGAAAGGAACAGAAGGTATTCCCACGAATTGACCAATATGTCATTTCTTTGCAAATCGATTTTTTCCAAGGTTTTTTGCCGAGAGGTTCTGAGAGATACAATTGATTATTGGCTTGATAAACTGAATGATATGACGTGGCTCGATCCCTTTTTGGATTCACTCAATATTGAGAAAAAAGTTTCTGTTCTAAAAGGAATTCTCAAAGAAAAAGATCGCTTATCTATGGATTCCGGATTGTTAATGAACGAGGAACCCGCAGATTATTCGATCTTTCTCGAGCACACAGTAGATTTCTCTCTTGTTGAATTTTCCTGCATCGAATCTATCCAAACCAATTTCTCTGATCATGCTCTTTCCATCACAGGAAGGCAAAATTGGAATCTATTTCTACAGAATTGGAGTTGCGGAAAAGGTTCAAACAGGAGTATTGGAAATATTTCGAGACATATTCTCGATAGGATGAATACACGAGATTTTCTAAACCAATCTCATCTATTTCTGTTGAACCATGCCAAAAAAGATTCTATTCCGGAGCTCAGGATCAAAAAGGATCTCCTCATTGGAAGATATAGCAATAGTTATTCCAATCTCTTGGATGATTTTCCTGTGGGTTCCGACCATGAAGTCATCTACCTATTGAGAATAGGATCCTTCGGTAGGGAGGAGATAATATCATCAATTCAGTCCCACGTGTCTGATTGGTTATTCCCCAACTTCTTGCAACGAGCAGAAAGGGAAATAAAGGATTCTATATGCGCGACAATTCAACCTACTCCGTCTGATCCAGATAAATTGACAGTATTCCCAATCCATTCAGATAGACATTTCAATTCAATTTTGGACCTAAAGAGATTCCTGTCGAAGCTGAGCCCATCTGCTCGTGAAACGGGAGATTCCTCTCTCTTTTCGTGTAGTAGAAGTGGGAATTCCTCGCGCGAAACATCGAGAAATTCTAAGTTATCGACGGATCGGCGACCTCGACCCCGTCCTAAGAATATGGGCTTGGATCAAGTCGATTCAGAGAAGTCTATTGAAGAGAGATCAAGCTTGGTGAATGATTGCATTGGAAATCGGCTCGATCAAAATGATTCATCTATCAGATCTTTCTGGGAATCAGAAGAATTGGAAACACTTTACTGGTCGAAAAAATCCTCATTGTTCCGCATCGGTGCAACAAGATCTTTCACGGAATTGATTGGAAGGGGGGTTCTGCACAAAGAGAAGCTAGCAGATCTAGATGTCTGGGAAGAGCCTATCCGTTCGTCTCATCCCATTGATTTCAAGGAATTCTTAAATGATTTCAACGAGTATATGATCTCTTGGATTTGTTGGAGGGACAATATATCGGAGAAATGGAGCTTGTTTTGGGAATATATACCCTGGTTTTTCACCATCACCTGGTGGAGATACTTCTACGATCTTATTCAAGAGACATATCCAGAAGTGAGACTAAAAGTAAATGATGATTTACGCTACAATATCCCCAGAATCGGAGAAAGAATGGCGAATCGTATAGACAGTGCTAGCTCTTACTTGTTGCAAAAACTAGCATCGAGATTCAGAAAGAGATTCAGAAACGATTCAATCAATAACATATTCTCCAAGATAGATCTTTTTCTTGTCAAAGAAATGAATGAAACGAAGGTTTCATTCTCGGGATGGTCAACAGTTAAACTCCCAAATCAGTCTATCCTATATTACCTCATTCTTTGGATACTCTTTGTTCTAGCATCTTCCAAGCATTTTTGGCCCGCTGTTTCAGGTTTTAGTTCCCTCTATTTATGGAAACGTTTCAATACGATTGAATACTTGATGGACCCGAGGCGTAGATCCCATCTGGAAAAGGTAATGTATTCCCCTTCGATAAAAGAAATGACAACGAGGGATCTACTGATACATTCTTTGAAGAGATTCCTGAATTATCTAAATAATATATTCTTTTATTCCTTAGTGAAAAGTGAACTCGAGTCATGGATGCTTCATAAGGAAAGCCCCGATACCCTTAGGACCAATAAGGAATTACTGACTCAGTACTTAGTTACGAATGAGACTGTTTCCGAGTACGAATCAAAATTGAATTCTAGCTCAAGTAGCGGGATGAATCATGAGTCTTCTTCACAAGAAGGATTGCTTTTTTTGTCATACCTACTTCAAATACGTCAAAATAATCTATGGAATTACAAGATCCATAAGTCGGATCCCGCGGAGAAGTGGGTTTCTTCCGCTTTTGAAAGAAATCTTTTGACAATGAGACAGAGCGGTGTACCGCATAGGCCATGTCGCGAAACACCTATTTCGCTCCAATCAGGATTCTTACCATCTAAGGGAATCCTATTAGTAGGGTCCGAGGAAACTGGAAGGTCTTATCTCATTAGGGATATAGCATCCAATTCCCACTTCCCGTTGGTGAAACTACCGATAAGAAAATTGCTATACAATCGATCCTATTTTAAGAAGAATGTACGTGGATTTTTTATCTCAAAAGAAAGCGTACGTCGAGTCAATTCTATTTTTGGAATAGCAAAGGAGATGTCTCCCTGTACAATATGGATTCAAGATATTCATGAATTGAGTGTTCATGGTTCGTATCACAAATTAGAAGCTGATCCCAGATTCTTACTTTGCCTAGTATTGAGGAATATTCATAATGAGAGCAGGGATTCTCGCATTCGTAACAATCTTGTCATGGCTTCGACTCACATACCTGCAAAGATAGATCCAGCTTTGATAGCCCCAAATCGGTTAAACCAATTGATAAATCTTCGTAAACCTAATAGTTTTCAGCGTCAAAAAGAATTGTCGATTCTATCATGTGTCAAAGGGTTTGACATACAGGCTGATCCATCTTTTCTTAAAGGAACTGGGTTTGGAACTACGGGTTATAGTAAACGAGATTTATTCTTTCTTGCTCATGAAGCGTTATTAATCAGTACTTATAGAAGGGAAAAGATTGTATGTAGTAATGCAATTCTATTTGCTTTACATAGACAACGCGTGGTTGCGACTTATCTGGATAATGCAATTGAATCCGGTTCGGAGTACAAAATATTTTTTCATAGGATAGGAAAAGCTATTCCGAAAAAGAGTTTGGTAGATACTCCTACCACAGATTCTTTGTGGATTGGTACTAATACACTAAAGAAGCAATTTTATCACTTATCTGACTGGTATTTAGAGTCTCCAAGAACCGAGTCAACAATTATGGAACTCACCCTATTTCCGCATATTTTGGGGCTACTGGCTGTATTAGCGGCTCATGATTACTGGTTAAGAATGGATCTAATAAAGGGAGACAATCCCATTATTATTGATAAGTATTTAGAGAATGGTTTTCATCTAGCTTGTGGTATTCTGGAAAACCTTCTGAGGGATTTTCCACGACCAGAGATTTTTGGAAGTGGAAATCAATCTGAGAATAGCCTTTCCTTTCCTTCTCCTATGGGGTGTTCCCCGGATATGATACATGCGAGTCGTTTTTCCCAATCTACGGGAAAAAAGGGACTTCGAACCAATTATGAAATCAAACAGTCAGGTGAAACAGACTTGATTTCGGAAGAAGTATCGCGTGAAACGACTGGGTCTCCCAAGCTTTGGAATTTCAGTTTCATGCGAAGTGGTACTTATGAATCGATAAGATTATCGTCTGAATCCGATGATTTGCAGAACGTAATACTTCTTCACCAGATTCATTCTAAAATCTACCAACGGGAACTTGACTGGAACACTATAAAACTTAGCCAAATTGAATCATATGATACAAAAGGATCTTTTTTCAGTTACGAAAGAACTTTGGATAAATTGAAACAAAGACAGGCCAAAAGATTGGAGGATCGGTTCGAGACCATATCGTTACGCGAGCAATTCCTTGAACTGGGAATCTCTGACTCGTCGAACCCATACGAAACCCAATGGAATCGATCTGATGAACCAAGTCTATTTGTAGGGGGACGTTTCGTCTGGGACCCCACGCTTCTCTTTCAGTCGGATCCTAACCCTCCTTCCTCACGTCGTAGTTTTTTAGTGAAGCAAGAATTCCTCCGGAGGCTTTATGTGACTTACGGTATGAGAAAGGAGCGCGAGAAACGTTTCCCGAATGAAAAGATTAAAAAGAGTTTTCTCAATCGTGGGTATGATCGAAAATCGATCACTACTGAGTCATTGAAGAAGCAGTCGAATAATGGTCATTCGGACGAGGGGCAACATTCCGATTCCGAATACCTTAAAGAGACTTGGTTTATGCATATACATTTGCAATATCCACACATATCTCGCCCTATTCACTTGTATCAAAACATTGTAGTAGAAGATTGGAAAGAGCGATTCATTCGTCCTAGGCTTTTGGTTCATAGAAATAGATGGATGAGGCGGAACCGTTCCCAATTCAAAGACTTTCTTATTTATAATATGTTGCTCGAGAGTTACCAATATCTCCTCAATCCATTCTGGTTCGATGGAACTTCGTTGGATCAAACGGCAAAAGAATTCTCAAATGAAAGTTCAGTATGAAAATAAAAAAATTATTACACATTTCTTATTCATCCTAGATCTCTAGCTATATAGAACCGTCAGTAGGTTGAATCGGTAACGGTAGGGGGAAGAGATATCCCCCCTTACCGTTACCGATTCGGTGACTCCTGCTTATTATGCTTCGAACGACAAACAAATCTTGGTTGGATCCTTTTCCGTTTTCATAGTCTCCTCACTCTAGAGAGGGAGAAAAGTCCATTGAATTTGAGAAGGCTAATAATATGGTCTAGGGGGGTCTGGGAAGTCGTTCCTCCCAAAGGATCGTGGTGCTTCAACATCCTGCTTGCCCACAAGGAACCCTTGAGAGATATGTGCGCCCGCTCCCTTCGGACGCAAAAGCATAGCCCCTTTATTCGCCGAAATAAAATGATATAAGAGTTATTGTATAGCAAGCTTGAGATTCAGGAATCTCTAGGGATATCTAAGGAATTCGTTGGTTCTTCTTCGGGTCGGATTTCCCATGGGATGTTTGGGGAGGGGATAGAATTGATTCGAGCTCCGGAACGGGATATGGTCACAAATCGGCACTCTTGGAATATCGGCAGAAACTGAAAGAAAAGCGTTTCCGAGAAACGAGTTCCGGTACTACCGCCTAGTCGAGAACGGGAAAAACAAAGAAAAGCCTTCAATCTGTTTCGACTCTCACGAGGCCAATAATTGATTCTTTTCATTCTAACCGTTCCATTCAGTATTGCAAAGTGGAAATTCCAAAAGAAGTTGCGCCAAACACGGGTCCCTACAAGCATTTAAGATGATCTGAAAAAAGGGAAGGAGATCTTTCCTTCATTCATTGCGAAGGTTTAGAAAACCGTAGTATTGAATCCTTCGCCGGCACCATCGATGGGCCGGACTCGAGTCCAACGCGGGTTGTTTGGTGCAGGAGCGGAAAAATACTAACGGGGAGTCCGAGATGCAGAGAGTGCAAGTTTCTAGCAATATTCGATGCCTCATGAGAAGAGATAAAGAGAGACGCCTAGCTATTTCTATTTGTTAAATTTTCCCCTATTTTGGCGTTTGGTGCAGATCAAGTTGTCTGTCCTACCGGCAACCTGCGGCATCACCTGCATCATCGGATACCTCTTTCCTTCTATCTTTATTCGACCGCAAATCAATGAATCTCCCCGAATAGGATTTGAACCTACGACCAATCGGTTAACAGCCGACCGCTCTACCGCTGAGCTATCGAGGAAAATGACGGGGGTCTCATCCCATACATGTTCAACGAATCGATACTTTATAAACCTTGGATACGACTCAACTTCTATTATAGGAGGAAGCCATAGTGATAGCAATCCCTTTCGCCTTTTCGGTCGGATAGAGTCTACGAATCGGGGGGGGGTGGTGCGGAAGATCCCGGTCGTAGTTGATCCCGTCATGGTTTGGCCTACCCCCCCCCCACACACACCACGTACTGATCAATAACCAATCACGAGTTTTTCTTCCTCCCTTTCCGAGAAGCATGGTAGAATAGTCACAGTATTCATTCTGGTAAGAGTCTCAGAATGGAAAAAAAACTCTTTTGAAAAAAAAAAAAAATTAATTATTAAAATTTATTTCATACACGTTTTTGGAAACAAAGAAAATCAATAATGAGGTAATTCCAACAATTAATCCGAATAAGTAAAAAGATATTCTACCCCCTTCTATATATTTTCCGGCCTCTCCTACTAATAAGCCCCAAGCAGCAATACCATTTATGATACCATCGACGATCCATTGATCAAAAAATGAAATGAGACTGCTAAGACACCGTATACTCCTTATGAAAATAATATCATAAATTTGGTTGATATAACCTTCATTTATTGAAAATCTTTGAAGAGAATGTATTGATAAAGTCAATAACTTTTTAATTACAATTTCCAAATTATTTTTGTTATGATCTTTTTTTCGTTTGGAAGATGATTTAAGTCCGTAGATCTTATAGGAAGCAAATGCACCACAAAGTGACAGAATTAGGGACAATAGTTTTATAAAAAGATCACTATTAAACTCTTGTTCAATCTCGCCGGAATATGGAACTATAGTACTTAGCCAGTCGGATAATAAATCAATACTTGTTCCTTCCTGAGGATTCTGAATTCCTAGGTAACCAATTAGAAGAGTTGGTACTGATAGGGTTACAATAGGTAATAACATCCAAGTATCTGATTCTTTGGGATACACGGACTTTGAGGAGTGATAAACATCAGAAATTGACAAGATTGACTTCTCTTGGTCCGAAACGGGAATACTACTTCCTTCTTCTACGTATAAGGAAAAACGGTCGTTTTGTTTGTGACACACATCCATCGATTGGGTATTTCCCCAAAGAAAAAGAGGATCGGTCAGCGAATTACTAGTATCAATCGAGCGAAAAGTTCCCTCGAACGTGAGAAAATAAATGCGAAACATGTAAAATGCAGTTAGACCTGCAGCAAATGAAGTTATGATTCCTAAATAGGAAGAATAGGCCCAACTTTCTCTAATAATTTCTTCTTTGGACCAGAAGCAAGACAACGGCGGTATACCAGAAGGAGACAGGGTGCCTAATAGAAAAGTGATTCCAGTGATTGGCATATACTCTCGCAAACCACCCATAAAGAACATGTTCTGATTTTTATTGGGCGAATACCCAATAAGCTTTTCCATCGAATGAATTACCGAACCAGATCCAAGAAATAATAAAGCCTTTGAATAGGCATGAGTTATGAGGTGAAACAAGGCAAGTCGATAGGCACCAATACCTAGAGCGAGCACCATATATCCCAACTGGGAGATAGTAGAATAGGCTAAACCTTTTTTTATATCATTCTGAACAACTGCTATAATTGCTCCCAACAGAATTGTTATTCCACCCACCCAACGAATGACATTTGAGCTTAAAGGTAGATTGTCAAAAAACCTATTCATTCGCACTACGAAAAAGATTCCAGCAGCTACCATAGTAGCCGCGTGTATCAGGGCGGACACGGGGGTGGGTCCCTCCATTGCATCTGGGAGCCATACATGAAGCGGAAATTGAGCGGATTTAGCCATCGGCCCTAATAACAAAAGAATAGCACATATGTTGGCGAAGGAGGAACCAATCTCACCATTGTTTGTTAAGATACTTAATCGATCACACAATTCATGGATCTCAAAACTACCGGTTATCCAATATGTACCTGGAATACCTAGTAATAATCCGAAGTCCCCAACACGATTTATTACAAAAGCTTTTTGGCAAGCATTAGCAGCGCTTGGTCGCGTGAACCAAAAACCTATCAATAAATAGGAACACATACCAACTAATTCCCGAAAAACATAAATCTGTATCAAATTGGGACTAGAAACTAATCCTAACATAGAAGCTGTGAAAAGGTTTAAATAAGTGAAGAATCTTACGTATCCGCGGTCGTGACACATATAACTAGTGCTGTAGATCATGACGGAAGTACCTACGGTAGTGACTAGTACCGACATTATAAGGCTGAGTGAATCAACTAGCAGACCTACGCCCAAAGAAATGGAATTATTAGATAACCATAACCATAAATACTCATGCGTAGAATGAGTAATTACCTGTTCCCAAAACAAAATGACAGAGACAAACATAGATACGGCTAATGAGAGAACACTGAGCGTAGCACAGAGACAACGAAGACTTCGAGTGGCTATCGTAAAGAAGAAGGATCCCAATCCAATCACGCCAGAAGTAACTAAAGGACACAAAGGTATAATCCAAGCAAATTCATATGATAATTCCATGGACATATAAAGCTCGAGTTGAAAAAATTAGTACCAGTAGTTGTTAAATATTTTTTAGGAGATACAAGGTGTAAAAAGTAGGTGGAACCATGAGCAACACTTCAATAAAAGAAAATAACTATTTGTCTTTTATTCATTTTCTTTCCAAAACTTGACAGAAGTCCGAACAGTCGGAGATACTAGTTAGAATCGAAGTTCTTGTCTTCAAATCAATTAGTTTTACAAGAGATTTCCGAGAAAATCGCAATGAATGATTATGCAATAATTGATGTCGGAGGAAAACAGCTCCTAGTAAAACCAGGTAGATTCTATGACACTTATCGATTTGCATCAATTGGATGCGAAGCATTAAGCTTTGAGAGAAAGGTCTCAATCTATCGAGTTTCACTAATTCGTTTTGGTTCTGAACTGATGATAGGACGTCCATGGCTCAATAACGTCATAGTTAAAATAAGGATTCTGCACAATTGTTTTGACAAGAAGGATTTGATAGGAGAAATACAGCACAAAAAGACTGGTCGGAGAAGAAAATCAGGACATAGACAGAAATTGATTCGATTCATTGTCGAATCTATCTGTTTGAATGGAAAAGATTTAACGAAAGTTTAAACTATTTTCTGTTAAAAAAAAAAAAAAAATACTGGGTGAAAAAATTTCTATTTATTAGGCTCTTTTTTCCATGCGATTCTAAAGAAATCTTAAGGATGCTTCTCTTGTCAATCATGCTCAAAACAAGTCTTTTCTCATTATATTTATTCTATTGAAACGTATCAATACAGTTGTGTCAATCAACTTTTTTAAACGATTAAGAAAATGTATTAGTTATGGCAGTTCCAAAGAAACGTACTTCAAAATCAAAAAAAAAGATTCGTAACCAGGTTTGGAAAGGTAAATCGATCGAAGAAGCATTGAAAGCTTCTTCTTTAGCTAGATCCGTTTTAACAGGTCGTTCAAAAAGTTTTTACTACGGTATAACAACAGAAAAAAGACGTTCCCGAACAAAATGATTGTAATTAACAACACTATCTGTTCATCAAATTTAACTTTTTAAGCTATTACTCAATCGAGTTTTATGGGGGAAAAAGTAAATCAATTTGATTACGTTTTACACACGGGTGATCCCGGTTTCACCGGGATCAATCCCGCCGAGTAGTAGGCAGAGTATCAGATATGTTTCTCGTTTGAGAATACACATCAAAACTATCTTGGAAAGTAGTCTTGGAAGAATATATAGGAGTAGGAAAAAAAAATATTATCTGAATACATAAATCTAAGTATCTGTTTATGTACGTTTAGAAAACCATATCCATTTATAACTGTGGATTTTTTTCTAAATTAGAAAGAATTTTTCCTTTTTTTTAAGCCTGATTCTTTAAACATTTCAAAGTTTTTATCTTGGAGTTGAAGTTTGTTAATAGAGTCAGTTAAGAGATACATATCTGGATGATATAATATAGCTCTTTTTACGTAGCGTAATGTCTAGTTTATCGATTTAGATCTGTCCCGAAAACTAATGAACAATTCATAAAGAGCAATAAGGATAATTAAGGGCAAAAATGAGGAACAGGAGAATAAAACGAAATAGCATGAATTTTTGTTTATTCGTTGTTTCTCCTGATACTGCATCGGCTAAGACTTTAGAACCATTCTTAGTCGGAATAGCAGGATTTGAACCTGCGACCCCCATCACCCCAAGATGGTACGCTACCGAACTGCGCTATATCCCGTAATCATATAAGAATTATAACAGCAAACATTATTATTTGTTGATTCTAGAAAAAAAATGATTATTCTATGTTCTCTCCTGGATTTCATGCTAATTTCTTCATTATAGACAAGTAATAACATTGACGCGTTACTCAGCAATATGATACCATAAGTATAACTAACTGCTAGGCCGCTATGGTGAAACTGGTAGACACGCTGCTCTTAGGAAGCAGTGCTAAAGCATCTCGGTTCGAATCCGAGTAGCGGCACTTCACTCTATTCCATGCGATAGCTTCCGACATAAGAACGGCCCTATAAGAATTATTTATGAGTGGGGAATACCATAAAATGCTATTTGCTAATAAATTAAACTAAGTAGAAATTCAGCGTATGGATGATATGGATACCTCAATATGGATTGAGTAACAAAAATGAAAATATCAAGAATTCTTTATTGCCACGATGCACACTGAGACAGAAAAAATATTTGCTTATATTTCTTTGTTCATGCTTCTCTTCACTACTTCGCCTGAATGGTTGTATTCAATTCGTAAATCTAAAAAGCTTGAAAAAAGTTTCAGTCATAAGAGCATGGTAATCGCTTTTGCGTGCACAACTGCACTTATGATCACTCGTTGGATAGATTCTAAACACTTACCATTAAGTAACTTATATGAATCACTTATCTTCATTTCATGGAGTTCTTCCTTAATCTATTTAATTTTTGCTCTTAAAGATCGGAATGGTTGGTCAAGCACAGTTACAGCATCAGGTGCCACATTGATCCATGGATTTGCAACTTCAGGTCTTCCTGGGGGGATGGAACGACAGACACGGTTGATACCCGCCTTGCAGTCGCACTGGTTAGCAATGCATGTAAGTATGATGTTATTGAGTTACGCAATTCTGTTACGTGGATCTTTGCTAGCAGTGTCTCTATCAATTATTTATTCCAGTTACAAAAGAGAATGTTCCGTACTTGCTTTCAAGCGCAATAATACTAATTTGATATCCACTTGGTGTATAGCCCAGGATTTTATCAAACCAATAGAAACAAAAAACGGTGCTGTAAAAGAATCTTTTTTTCAATTATTTTTAAACCTAGGTAAGTACCGATTGGTAAATCGGCTGGACCAATGGATCTACCAAATTATTAGTTTAGGGTTTTCCCTTTTAACTATTGGTATTCTGTCCGGGGCAGTGTGGGCTAACGAGGCATGGGGATCTTATTGGAGCTGGGATCCTAAAGAGACTTGGGCACTGGTGACTCGGTTAATATATGCTACTTATATTCATGCTAGAATGACTAATGGTTGGAGAGGGCAAGTAACCGCTGCAATAGCATCCATGGGATTTTTCTTGGTTTGGATCCGTTTCTTAGGGGTTAATCTATTGGGAATTGGTTTGCATAATTACGGATGGTTAGTTTAGAAACAGCGAAAAAGATTTAATTAATAAAATAATCTGATCTGGTTAAAAAAGAGTTTTGTGTCAAAATGGAATGCAAGCGGTAAGCGGGTGGGGATGCTACGTGGCAGTAACAATGAGATGGGCACTGGCAAAAGCATAGTGTGCTAAAAAAAATATATAGGGAATCTTTTGGGGAATCCTAAGTTAAGTGGATTCCCCATCAAAGTTTTCCATATATAAACATTTTTTGAAAAAATCTTTATTCTCTACTTTATTAATTAAATAGTAATAGATAAAAAAAAAAAAGATGAAAATGGTAGAACGTCTTTTACCGCAAAATTCTCGATCAAGGAAAAACGGTGACTAATTGGCTGTTCCACACGGATAGAATCATGTTTGGGTACAAACCGATACCTAGAATCGGTAATAAGAAACAAATCAAAATGAAAATTTCTCTTGGTCCAATATCATTTAGGGACAAGTCTAAGTAATTAATTTTATTATAGCCAAAATATATTTTACGCAACATTGATAATAAATAAATGGGGGTTAATACTATACTGGTTGCTTCCATTACAGTAACCAGTACTTTGAAAAAAGGGGAATAAGTTGTCTTGGTAACTATTCCTAGAAAAACCAATAACTCGGATACAAAACCGCTCATTCCCGGTAAGGCAAAGGATGCCATTGAAAAAGCACTAGACATGGCAAATAATTTAGGCATTGAAATGGCTATTCCCCCGAGTTGGTCAAGGGAAAGGGTCCGCGTTCGGTCATAACAAGCTCCTGCGGAAAAAAATAGAGCTGCGCCTATCAATCCATGAGAAAGCATTTGTAAGAGGGCCCCGTCAAGACCTGTGTCTGTCGAAGAACCTATTCCAATGACTACGAATCCCATATGGGAAATAGATGAATAAGCAATTCTTTTTTTTAGATTATATTGGTTTGAACAAATTAAAGAAGCATAAACAATTTGAATTGATCCTATCAATACCAACCACCACGAAAGTATCGAATGAGCCTGAGATAGAATTTGCATATTGATTCGAATTGATCCATACCCGCCCATTTTTAGGAGCACTCCAGCTAGCAACATACACGTACTGTAATGGGCTTCTCCGTGAGTATCCGGTAACCAGGTGTGAAAAGGAAAGATTGGTAATTTTACTGCGTAAGTTACTAGGAATCCTGTGTACAAAAGTACTTCCAATGAAACAGGGTATGATTTCACAATCAAGTCTTGAATGTTGAAGGACGGTGTTCCACCCCCATAAAAACTCATAACTATAGCTCCAACTAAGAGAAATATGGAACCGCCAGCTGTGTATAAAACGAATTTTGTAGCCGAATATAGACGTCTCTTTCCGCCCCATATGGAGAGAAGTAAATAAATTGGGATCAATTCTAATTCCCACATAAAGAAGAAGAGAAGAATGTCTCGAGATGCAAATAGTCCTATTTGACCACTATACATAACTAGCATTGAGAAATAAAACAAATGTGTATTTTTAGTGACTGGCCAGGCTGACGAGACCGCTGCAGTAGTAACAAGACCCGTAAGTAAAATCAGACTCATGGAAAGCCCATCTATCCCTAGCCTCCAATGGAATTGAATAGAGTCAATCCAACTAAAATTTTCAATTAATTGAATGGATTGGTCGTGAATATGGAAATGGCAATAAAATATATAAGTGATTAATACAAATTCTAATGTACAAATGCCTAAGGTGTACCATCGGACCATTCTACTACTTTCACTCTGAGGAAATAATGGAATCAAGAAACCCGCAAAAATTGGGAAGAGAACGATTATCGTTAACCGAGGTACGTTACTCATCATGGGTGATAATTAAATTGTCTTGAAAGTTTTTTGGTAAGTTCAGATCAGCATTCCGATTCATATCATTCCGATTCATATCAAGATCTTTTATAAAGATTCAAGTATGAATCGGTAATGGTAGAAAAAAAGTAAAAAAGTATTCTTTGACTAATAATCTTTGATACAACTAATTAATAAGCTAAACCCGTGCTGCGAGTTGTTTCAGCTCCAAGATAAACACGTACACTCAGGAAATCTGTTGGACAAGCGGATTCGCATCTCTTACAACCTACGCAGTCCTCTGTTCTGGGAGCAGAAGCTATCTGATTTGCTTTGCATCCATCCCAGGGTATCATTTCCAGCGCATCTGTCGGACAGGCTCTAACACATTGGGTACAACCAATACAAGTGTCATATATTTTTACTGAATGTGCCATTGAATCTTTATGCTCCTGTTACATTAGAGTCTCACAAATATTCTTTTCCCAATACAACGGATTTCAAAAGGTTATCCTTTTCGCCTCGCGTTTCCCAAGCAACTATCAAATTATGTTACCTGTGGTATTCCCAGCACGGGTACGTTTAACCAGATTAATTAATGGAGATGGAGACAGATGCAGCATAATATTTTAAATAGGAGAATAGTTCACCGATAGAGGGTTTGACAAAGACCTCTCAGTCAAGTGTAACAAAAAATCTAGAATTAAGCTGGTAATTTCTTTTAATGTATCTATTGATTCATCACCATTTCAATAAACTGAACTGATCAATACGTATTAATCCTCTATTTCGATAAATTACTAGAGCAATAGATAATCCAATGGCAGCTTCGGCGGCTGCTACAGCTATTATGAATAGGGAAAAGATTTCTCCCTCTAATCGTGGACTTTCAAAAGAGTTGGAAAACGCTGTAAAATTCATATTAACCGCATTGAAAATCAACTCAATACACATGAGTGCTCGCACCATATTTCGACTCGTGATTAATCCGAAGAAACCAACACGGAATGGATAGGCGCCTAACATTAATTCGTGCTCTAGCATGATGTATCAACCCCCCAAAAAAAAACTTGATCATTCAAGTATTAGTAGAATTTTGAACCGATTATCATTGATCAACACGATGAGGATTTATGCTGGGAGGAAGTTGGAGACATAACAACTCCTTTGTCCATTACGTCCGTTCGTTCCTCACGGGCCACGGTGATAGCTCCTATTGAAGCAACTAAAAGAATTATAGAAAGAAGTTCAAAAGAAACCAAGAATTTTGTTAATAATTCATAACCGATCTGTTTAATATCACTTTTCTTAACCAACTCTTCAATAATTTTTGATTGATCAATTGAAAAAGACCATTCTGTGTTTTGAATAACGAGGGTTGGTGATACAAAAAGAGTTGCGCAAGCCGCCAGGGTAATACCAGACTCTTTGGTTGGATAGGAATTGGATCCTACTGTTCTACCGGTGAGCATTACAGCAAATACAATCAAAACATTTATAGCTCCTACATAAATGAGCAATTGTGCGGCGGCTACAAAATCAGCGTTTAGTACAAGATAGAATAAGGATATGCGAGTAAGAACCAATCCCGACATGAAAGCAGAATGAATTACATTAGCGAATGATACTACCCCCAAACTACCCGATGTAATACCTAATTCTATTAAGATGAAAATAGACTCATGAATTGATTCAGATAAACTCATTTTATACGATCAGTCAAATAATCTTTTCTGTCTTCAATTATATTACTATACCGGATTAGTATCACATAAATCTTTATTTACTTATTTTAAATTCTCTTTTACAAGTACGTGCATGTATATAAATGCACGTACATGTAAATACACGTATAAATTAACGAATGAATAAAAACTAAATCTATAAGTTTTAAATTCATTAATTAATTTTTTTTTATTCAAATATATTTTCAATTGGTTTCGAATTTCGAGTAATAAGCAATCAAAAGAATTAGCAATTGTTAGAAATGTGTAAACCAATTTATGGAACCAATTCTTTGGTTCTTAACAAGTTAATTCATGGTATGAAGGGGGAGGGGGGATTGTTGGGAGTAACACTTATTCGACTATCAAAATATTCTTCCATTTTTTGGTAGTTCGTGGATATGATTTGAATGGCAGAGTCTTGTTGAATAGAAAGGGGTAGCCGACCTAGAGCCACTTGGTCATAATTCAATTCGTGACGATCATATGTGGAAAGCTCATACTCCTCAGTCATTGACAAGCAATTTGTCGGACAGTATTCAACGCAGTTTCCGCAGAAGATGCAGACTCCAAAATCAATGCTATAATTTTCTAATCTTTTTTTCTTAATACTCCTCGTTAATTTCCGGTCAACAACTGGCAGATTGATCGGGCACACCCGGACACAAACCTCGCAAGCAATACATTTATCAAATTCAAAATGGATTCTTCCACGAAAACGCTCAGATGGTAAAAGTTTTTCATATGGATATTGAATAGTTATGGGTGACCGGTTCAGATGATCCAATGTGATTGCAAAACCTTGCCCAATGTACCTTGCAGCTTGTACCGCTCGGTTACCATAATTTTGTAACTCGGTTATTATCGAGAACATATGATAGGCATTTATTAAAAAAAGATATGTAATGAAAAGATTCAATTCGGGGAAAGATTGGGAATGCCGCAAAACTTACCTGTCCATGGCGGTTGGGAGCTCTACCGCAATGACAAAAGCTGAAGGGAAGCTGTCAGCAACAGATTTCCCAAAGCAATGGGCAATAGAAATTTCCATCCAAGGTCTAATAATTGATCTATTCTAACTCGTGGCAAGGTCCATCTAGTTAGGATAGAAGCAAACAAAAATAAATAAGATTTGGCTGATGTGATAATGATATTCACTACTACTTCAAATGCACCGAGGTAGACATTATGGTTAGCATTCATAGATAGGAAAAACTGGTTAATTCCGGGATAGATAATAGTTGGCAGATCCCACCCACCTAAGTAAAGAACCGTTACAAATAGCGATGAAACCAAGAGATTTGGGTAGGAACCGACATAAAATAATCCGAATTTTATTCCTGAATATTCGGTTTGATAACCTGCTACTGATTCTTCCTCCGCTTCTGGCAAATCAAATGGCAATCTTTCGCACTCGGCTAACGAAGAAATGAAGAAAGCTATGAAACCTATTGGTTGTCGCCAAACGTTCCATCCACATATACCATACTTGGATTGGTTGTCGACTATATCAACCGTACTTAGACTTCCAGATAAGGATAGTCGACAGTTTGATTGTATTTTACCGCCTCTGATTCGAAACCGTACATGAAGCTAAGTATTCATACGGCTCCTCGTTGATTATTTAAGAGGGAACCCATGCTCGATATTTTAATAGCGCAGTGGAATTGAATACAAAGTCCCAATTTGAACCAACGGGATTCCGTTCGCCACAAAGAATGATTGCTTCTGGATCCGTCTCAACCTCCTCGGTTTTCTTTTCAATACAAAGAAAATATATTTATTAATAAACCTTTTTTTTGTTTTTCATATCAACGCTCGCTAACAACTTTTGGTTAGTTAGATATATAGACAAAGGTTGAATAGAAAAGAGAGTCAGCTTAGCAAAGAGATGTTAAGTATCTTTTATTTGATTTGTATCCAAAAATGAACGAAAAGATTGTCAGAAGGATTATTTCGTCCTAGATAATCATAATATGAGTGGATAAAAAGATGCTCGAGATTGGGATTTCCAATTGGGTACTCCTCAGTTATTCCTACCCTAACTGAGTCCCCATCCAAAAAAGGGGGGTCAATCTATTTTTATATAATTGTGAAGGTTTCACACTTCCTCCCCTTTTGCTCTTGTTCCGCCTATTCCTTTTCACGAATCTCTTGCGCATTTTTGTGTTCCTAGCCGTCCACCCAGGTCCGCTAAGGGAAATTCTGACTTCCGCCCCGACTCAAGCTTTAACAATCAATCCATGGGATTAACCAATATTTATTGCATCGAATGGACCTTTTCACCCGTACTTGGTACATGGGATTTGATTTAATCACTGCAAAACGCTGTTTAATCTCACCCAGATGATTATCTAGTTATTTCTTTTATGATAAAAAATAGTAAAAAGCCTTTAGAAAGATCTTACCATTTCTATTTGACGAATCGCACGTAGGGATATTGACAATACGCACAAAGCTAAGGGTATTTCGTAACTGATGGATTGAGCAGCAGCCCGTAGACCACCCAAAAAGGAATATTTATTATTTGATCCATAACCTGCCATCAAGAGGCCTAAGGGGGTAATACTCGATACGGCGATCCAGAAAAAGACACCTGTGCCAATATCGGCTAAAATAACATCTTTCCCAAAAGGTATTATGGTGAAGCTTGTGAGGACTGGTACGACTACCATAGCTGGACCTATATTGAATAGCCAGGTATCCCCTCTGGATGGAATAGTATCTTCTTTTGTTAAAAGCTTAATTCCATCTGATAAGGATTGAAGAATCCCCAAAGGACCTGCATACTCGGGACCGATACGCTGTTGTACCCCTGCAGATATTTTTCGTTCGAGCCATACAATGACTAACACTCCTATGGTTACTCCTATAGTAAGTAATAAAATATAGACTAAAGTTTGAATTGATTCGATAGAATCGCTTGATATTTTCAATTTCTCAATGAGTTTAACCACTAGTTCGACGAAAAATTCTATATTGATTATCATTTCAACGATCAACCTCTCCCATAATAATATCTATACTACCTAATATTGTCATAATATCAGCTAGTTTGACTCCCTTGACTAACTGAGAGAGAATCTGCAAATTTACAAAACCAGGCGACCGAATTTTCCATCTCCATGGAAAAACGTTATTATCCCCAACCAAAAAAACTCCTAGTTCTCCTTTTGGAGCTTCTACTCTTACATGGTGTTCCTGCTTGGGTAACTTAAAGGTAGGAGAAGGTTTTTTTCCGACGAATTGATAATCAAAATCATTCCATTCCGCGTGATTTTTCCCTTGGGCGAAACGCCGAGCCTCAAGATTTTCATACGGACCTCCGGGAATTAATTTCAAACATTGTTGAATAATCTTTATAGATTCCTTCATTTCTCCGATCCGTACTCGGTAACGAGCCAAGGAATCTCCTTCTGTTTGAAATTGGATTTTCCACTCCGATTCGTCGTAACATTCGTAATGATCCACTTTTCTTAGATCCCGTTGAATTCCCGAACCTCGTAGCATTGGACCTGATAACCCCCAATTGATAGCCTCTTCTCTTGCGATGAAACCCATTCCTTCGACCCGTCTGAGAAAGATTGGGTTATTCGTAATGAGTCGTTCGTATTCATTAATTTTTGGTAGGCAATAGTGACAAAATTCTAAGCATTTGTCTATCCACCCGTAGGGTAAATCTGCAGCTACTCCCCCGATGCGAAAATAATTGTGCATCATTCGCATACCCGTGGCAGCTTCAAATAAATCGTGAATCATTTCTCTTTCTCGGAATGTGTAAAAGAAGGGAGTCTGGGCACCAACATCTGCCATAAAGGGACCCAACCATAATAAATGGGAGGCTATTCTGCTTAATTCAAGCATAATCACTCTGATATAACTAGCTCTTCTAGGTACTTGAATATTCGCCAACTTTTCTGGTGCATTCACGGTTACTGCTTCCGTGAACATAGTAGCTAAATAATCCCATCTTGTTACATATGGAAGGTATTGCAAAATCGTTCGGTTTTCAGCAATTTTTTCCATCCCTCTGTGTAAATAACCTACCACCGGTTCGCAATTAGCAACATTTTCACCATCTGAAGCAACGACAAGTCGAAGAACACCATGCATTGATGGATGATGAGGACCCATACTCACAATAACCGGATCCATTTTTTCGAGGGACCTGCTCATAAGTCACTTCTCTCCCAATAACTATTGATCCGTATTTCACAAAAATAAAAAAAAAAAAAAAATAATTAAATTGCTTTTCAAATGATTTATCGCCAATTAAGAATAACCCCTTTATAAGTGTGAATCAAATTTCTTTCAATCCACGAATACCTAAATTTTTTATTACTTTATTATATAAATTAAGATCCTTCCTAAACAAATATCTCAAGATACGCTTACGTTTTCCAAGTAATTTCCAAAGTCCCCTTTGAGAAGAAAAATCTCTAGGATGTCGTTCCAAATGAGAAGTGATTCTTGAGACTCGAGAAGTTAAGTAAGATACTTGAGATCTGGAAGATCCAATACTATCATTCTTAGTAATCGACAATGAATAAATAGAGATCTTTTTGTCCATAATAATAGGGCACTTCTTACTCTCAATTAATTTCTAGCAAACCAAGGAATCCGATCATTTTCTGCATTAATTTAACAAAAATTGAATACTCTGATGGTTTTGAACAAAGGGGAGAGAAACAACAAGTAATCAACTGAGGATTCAAGAGAATCTTTGAAAAAAGAAATCATTATCTATAAAACAAAGATTTTGAGTTTATCAAATCAATTTATTGATTTTAATCCAATATTTTTGTTTTTTTTTTCAAATGGGATCACCGAAGATTTGGTAACCCCAATTGAAGGAAATTTAGTAACTATTGAACTTTACTAGTCTTCAATAATTGGATACATTCTTATTCTAAGAGCTGAGAATCGACTACCATTGGCAGTACCGAAGTAAAATCTATTTATACAGGCTAAATCTTCTAGGCGATGACCAGGCCACAAGAAACGTTTGATCCTCTGTACTCCCATCGGATTCCCGCGGATTTTCCTCTTTTCAATTTCTTCCGAATCAAAGATAGAGTTTAATAAATTGCTTCCAAATCTCGTCGATTTTGAAATTGGTAGAGACTCAAGGAACCGCAGTTGCCGACGACGCCTGGGGAGTAAAAAATCTTCTATATTGCAAAAAGAAGAATCCTTTTCATTTTTTACCTCGAGGAAAGGTAATAGGCATACGCTAAAAGATTCGTTATCCAAACTCTTTTTCAATCTACTTCTAAGTTTTAATAGAGTGCTAACCATTTTGTACATTAAGATCTGATCGTCAAAAACTTTGGGTCTACGCGGATGAGCATTGAAAAATAAATGACCCAGTACTTTACGTCTGTTTTGAGTGAAAAGTACATTCAACAAATCTGGTTCTAACATTATATTGCCATAAAACGAAGTAATGCTTTGCTCTTTCCCGATTACGTTGACGATCGATACTACTTCCCGCAATTTTTCCAATTTCCTTTTCAATTTTTTGGATCTGAATCTCCATCGAAGTTTGGAAGAAAAAGATTCTCGATTAATAAATCTTTTTCTACCCAATTGAGGTGTTTGATTCTGGAAGAATCTCTCGCTCAGCGGTAACGTCAAGCCGAATCTGTAAGATTTGCTTCTTGAAAGAAGACCATATTTTTTAGTCAGCATAGACCTTTCGAATTTAGGTACAAATCCCAATTCTTTATCATAATCTCTTCTTGTAATATCCGTAATTAACCATAAAGCCAAATCTAGTCTTAAGTCCCATTTGATCTTGGGATTAGAGATGAGTGAAGAAACAATATTTTTTTTGCCGTTACTTGTAACAATATATTCCAAGCGAGCTTGAGAATTAATTTCTCCCCGTTCGATACCATCCTGCCTTACAACGAATCTATCCACATTTGCTTCTCCCAAATGATCTACGAGATTTTCTAAAAAATAGTTAAATCTACGGCGTTTATTAAGATTTCTGATTCGATCTTTAAGAAAGGGGTTTTCGGTGTAAATCGAATAGTCGTCTTTTGGTTTGCAAAATAAACTGCTATGTTCATCCAAAATATTCTTGTCAATCTCTTGAAGTTTTTTCAAATTGACGAGATCAGTTCTCCATCTATGTGGCGCTATTCGATGCCATACCTCCATAGGTATGTTGTATCTCTCAAAACGATCTAGCCAAATTTTCCAATCATTTCTAGTTAATTTTTGAAATGATTTGGTAAGCCCCCACCGCTCTCCGTAGATCTTTATACGTTCATCAAAATATTTATATTTGTGCGTAACTGGATTTTCAAGGTTACTTGTCGAGATAATATTACCAGACTTCCTAAAAGATGAATCCTTTTGAGTATGAACATCTAATTCTGAGATTTCATTCCAATTGGTTTCATTTCCAGCGCGAAAATCTCCTTCGATTCTATAACTTAAACTTACTGCGTCTTCATCTAGTAAAGTGGTTAAGTCTAAATTATTAGCACGCCATGTTTTTTCGTAGAGATAAGCGTGAGACAACAAGTGCTTGGATTGGTTATTTCCAATTGTTAATAAACTATATCGATCAGAAATCTTCAAATTCGATTTGTTAGCTTCTTCTAGTTTATATGTTGCTTCGTCAATAGCTCGTAGCAATTGCGTTTGAAGTGTAGCAAGTTGAATCAAGAAATACACGACTATTCTATAAAGATCTCGGAATGCCGTTCTGATATACCAAGCACAGTTTTCCATCGATTCAATAACTAGTTCGTGGAGCTTTAGTAATTTCTCCCCAATACCAACCAGTTCTTTCTCCAGCCTCAAGGAGCCGACGAGGCTTGTCCTGTATAAGTTCATTTCATTGGTACGGATTTGTGAAATATCTTGCCTTTGTTCACCAAGCCTATTCCTTAACAAAATGTTAGGAGTTGTTGTATTCATACCCGATTGAACATCCAGTGCAAATCCTTTTTGTTCCATCCGTTTTTCATTATTGTCCAAATATGACTGGTTATTACTACTGGTTAAACTCGAGTTTTCATAGATTTCTTTATCGACCGGACTTTCGTTGAAAAAGTATTCATCACGCTTGAATTTTGAATTTACTAAATCCTTTTTTTTCCAACTTTTTTTTCCATTAGTTCTTTCTAGTGTATAAAAGAAGTTTAATTTATTTGCTAAATTTCGCACGAATTCCGCAAGTACATTTTGTTTGGAAAGGAAGTGGTAGGCTTGCGTGGTTCGTAAAAATATATTCTTTTCAATTATTCTCATCAACTCTACCCTAATTGGTTTCCAAAAAGGAAGTTCCTTTTTTATAGTTCCAAAAGGTAAATCTGTTTGAAATCCCCAAGCTGTTAAGTAGGTGAATTCAGCTTTTTTGGTATTTAGGTAATTAGCAATAGTATCTGGATTTCGGGATTTCGTGTATCCGGTAATGTTTTTCCCACCAATTCTTCTTTTTTCCTGATTATGCCAAGGTTTAAGTCTGAACGGAAACAAAATCTTTATTTGAATACCCTCCTTCAACCAACGGCCGGGAAACCTGGTTTGTGAGTATTCTTCTCCGTCATAACTACATATAATATGAGTTTCTTTGCATAAATCGATCCAATCTTCAAGCCATTCCGGGCGTTGAAACAAGAATATACGACCAATATTCTTAAGTGCAATTAAAACGGGTAGTTTGATATATCGTCTAAAATTGGACTGCGTTACTAATAGCAAGCCCCTACCCGTGTGTATGGGGCCTACATCCAATCTAGCGGCTATGCCTAGACGTTCATACTTTGACCTGCTTATAAATCCCTGAGGTGATGGAAACTTAGATGTTTGTTCTATATCAATATCCAGCCCTTTTCCCGTATTATCTATTACTGTTTCGTAATCCAAATAAGTTGATTCTTTGACAGATGGATGGTAGGGAACAGGAATTTCCATCAGTCTCATAAAGAAAGGGGAATGAGCTTTTCCTTGGAACAATTCCCAAATCAACGTTTTTCGTCTTCTGGCCCGCATAGATCCCTTAATAAGTTTTCTTCGGAAATCAGAAGATTTCGTATAACGCTTTACTAATTTAACCGACCTCGCATTTGTCTTTCCAATACTAATTGCCAAATTTCTTAATCTTTTATTACGAACGTCACTTTCTGCGCCGGCTAGATCAAATCGATTATCAAACATTAACCGAATATTTTGAAATAACTCCCTTTCCAGATCGTCCACTCGATGAATCAAACATTTTTTTCTTTTCAAATTATGAATAGACTTTACCCGATTGAGTAAAGATATATTAGATAATCGAAAGTGACTAGGGTTTCCGCACGTTTCCTCCAAATAGAGAAAAAACAAAGCTCGATCCATTGGCAATAATTTGAAGATTTCTTCCCAAGTCACAAAAGGCGATTCTTTGTTTGGTGAAAAATTCTTTGCTCTTTTCACAATAGTTTCAAGTCCTATACCAAAGGACTGCTTATAAGGCATCAACTCGTTAAATGTGAAAAGTAAAACTTCGATGGCATCTATTGACAAATCTTCCCAAGGAAGCGGAATCTTGCTATTTTCAAAACAAGTGTATTCACTATAGATCAAATTAGCTATTCGATTTTTATAATTGAATTCTCCTGCATAATTTCTATATGTATCTGTTATCGGTTTGATCAAGTCATTTGTTGTTAGAAACGACTGCGGAGCCGGAATCCTGACCCTAAAAAATTTACTTGATAAAGGATCATATATCTTAGATATGCTCGTTCTTTCCACGTCCCCCTCGTCCCTCAATCCAATTTTTTGTTCAATCGCTTCCGAAAGTATGGAGTTCAGCTCCATAAGTTTGATCCGATCCCTCAGCTCATTCTGTAAATTTTCCCTTTTCCTCGCTTGATCTAAAATCCAATTCTGATATGAATAAGGCTCTAACGGTAGAACATCAAAATCCTTTAATGATTCTTCTAATTGTCTTCCAAAAATTGATGCACTAGATACTGACGTGATATATAATCGTGGTTTACCGTCGACCAAACATTTCTCAAAAAAATAAGTGGATTGTCTTTTTTTGACAATACGTTGATCACTCCTTCGGCTTTTCTTTCTGTATCGTAGAGCCCGATTGGTTCTATTTGGATCAAAAAAAGATGCCGGCCACGGGTTACAAAGCCAATGTACAGGGGATGGTAAATCGAAGCAGCTTCTGTCGTAGCTAATTAATTCATTTTGAAATTTTCTCGTCAAGAAAACTACAGGGGCCCTGCCGAGGCAAAGCAACAGTTTGATAAAGAAGATAATACTAAAAGTTTTATGAATGATACGTTTAGTCAGCGGATATGGTATCGTCGAATTTCTTTCTACTCGAAGCACCAATAGATTAGCTGAATAGCCGAATAAGACATGACCAATTAACCAACCCAGAAAACTACTTGTTAGAAACAATGAATTATCGCTATATCGAAATAGAAAGAGGTGAAGCAATCTCGCCAAAGTGGGATTTGGTAACAAAATTGGATTCAATATTTGAAATAAAAGACTATTTAACAATATACCGACTATTTTGAAATTGCGAATCGATCTTATAGGTCGTAAAACTTGATAATCCGGTAAATTTTTTGTTTCAAACCAGTAGAAAAACATGTATGGTATTACTGCGATAGTTGCGATATGAGGCTTCAATATCGCTAGATACAAAGGGGAGTAAAGTATGGCTGAAAATAAAAGGAATTGACCCATCATTGATCCGATCAGTGCAGCGATTCCACCGATCCTCCCTTCTATAAAAAAGGCTCTTACACATAAAATCTGCGAAGGACCCATGGGTAGTGTCGCTAATAGCCCATGGTAAAATCCAAGGATTAACAAGGAACTAGCGTTTCCAATCCAAACAAAAAATGTCATTCCAAAAAAGCAAGATCGTAATTTGATCTTATTGTTTTTAATAATATCCGATTCTCCCTCCTATATTATTTCATAAATAACAATTGATTATACACTATTTACTATCAGAAAGTCCTTTTTTATTATATCCTCATTCTGGAATCAATAGTCAATAGATAGATAGATTCATTTACTAATTCGTTCCTTAGAAAGGAAGAAATCGAATTGGACAAATAGAAAAAAATAAGTCACTTCCCATGAGTGAATATGTTCTTCGTAATCTCTACAAGATAGTATACATATAGTTTGTATGCCTCTGCATAGCATGTTTAACATTCATACTATGCATGGGCTGAATGGAAATGTTTATTAAAAAATCGTAGCGTTTACTATAGAAAAGATAGATGGAAACTCATTGTTAATTCTTTATTATATTATTACTAATCAAAAACTATTTTTTATTTACCAGTATTTCAAAATTATTTAATGATTTGTTTTTTGTCTCAGTAAGACGTTCTGCTTTAAGGATCCCAATTTGAAATTACGTTTTAAAGGACGAGTTACAAGTTCGAGGACATCTTTTGCATTGGTAAACCCGTGAATTTGGGCAAATGTGAACTCAACGGACCATTTTGTATCAATTCCTCTTGCTTCTAAAGGATTTGCGTGGGCCATTCCAGTAATAGCTAGATCGGGTTCCAATTCGTGCATACGCTGAATTTGATTATAATTATCTGGTTTCTCTACAATTCGCGGCATTGGAACATTCATTGTTTCACAAGTGTTTTTCAAAAAAAGGAGTTCAGCAGCCTGGTATCTCTTATCCATATATGGGATACCTATTTCGTAGACGACCATTCCACATCGAATTAAGAATCTCGCTATCGAGATTTCCAACAAATTGTCTCCCATGAAAAAAACAGATTTTCCCTTGACTATTTCAAGATGATTTTTTAGGCTCTCCCAAATTTTAGTCTCTCTTTGTTGCAAACCGCAGGGTTCTATACCAAATGCAGAACAAATTCTTTCTATCCAAGCCCGTGTTCCGTCGGGGCCAATTGGAAAAGGTGCTCCGATTAACCGGCATTTTTTACGCCTCATTAGAGTCGTTGCCGTACGACTCAAGAATGGATTTACGCCGCAGACGTAAACTCCTTCACCTAGTGAAGGAAGCTCAGTGTATCTTTGAGAGGGTAACCAACCCGACACATCAATGGATTGTCGCTTCAATTCCAAATTCAATTGAGAAGCTACATTAGAGGGTAGAGAACCAAAAAGGACTAAATAATGATTATTTGATCCTCGTATTTTTGAATTGGATAAATCACTTTTTGATTCATTGGGTTCGAGTCCATTGACGGTATTAACTACATCTTCCCCACATTGTTGTTTGGACATTTTACGTTTTGGACACCGATGCGCCGTAGCAGCCAGTACAGTATCTTCCCCCTGGGTAAAGGCATAATCCAATCCATTGGCCCGTGCCACTACAATTGGGACCCCAAGATCGTTTTCTAGTTTAGGTGCTATACCTTCTAGATCCATTTTTATGATTTCTGTCGTACATGTGCCAATCCATATAATAACACTGGGTTTTCTATCTCTTTTTATTCGAAGACATATTTTTTTTAACTCCTCTTGATCATTCAATTGAGCTGAAGTATCTCCTTCTTCCAATTCTGCCATTGCATAACGGGGTTCCGCAAAAATCATAACTCCGAGAGCATTTTGTAGAAAATAACCACAAGTTTTTGTACCTACCACTAAAAAGAAGCTGTCTTCAATCTTTTGATACAACCAAGCTACGCAACTGATGGGGCAGAAAGTGTGATAATTACCAGTTTCACACTCGAAATTAGTAACGTTGATAGTTTGCATAAAGAAATTTCCTCTAAAAGAGTAAATGCACGGAGTTACTGTAAGGTACTTGGTTGAAGAATCAAATGATCATAGAATCTGTTGAAATTTTTTGTTGAATGTCTGAATCACTCTTTCTTTTTTCATTATTCTGATTTAAATAAAAATCAGACAGTAGACTAAATAATTCTCTGTCTGGAATCTCTTTCGGTACAACTCCTTCTGGTTGAGACAATATTTGATCTGCTATACTCAAATAAAAATCACAAACGTAATTAAGACTGGATTGAGATTCAGCCATTTCAAACAATGTTTTTCCTTTCACCCTAGATACTCGGATATCCCCGATTAGAGGTAGTACCTCCAATACGGGCATGGGACAAGCTTCAACATATTTATCAATAAGATCTCTTTCAGATGTTCGATTTCCAACTAAACCTGCTAATCGCAGAGGATGCGTATGCGCCTTTTCCCTAACGGATGCAGCTATACGATTTGCTGCAAAAAGCGCATCGAAACCATTATCTGTGATTATGATACAATAGTCAGCATAGTTTAATGGGGCTGCAAAACCGCCGCAGACTACATCTCCCAGTACGTCAAATAAAATAATATCGTATTCATAAAAGGCATTTAATTCTTTTAATAGTTTTACTGTTTCCCCCACTACGTACCCCCCGCAGCCGGCTCCCGCCGGTGGTCCCCCAGCTTCTACGCAATCTACTCCACCATAACCTTTATAAGTAACATCCTCCGGCCATACATCTTCGTAATGATAATCTCTTGATTGTAAAGTATCTATAATTGTAGGTATTAAAAATCCAGTAAGTGTAAAAGTACTGTCGTGTTTAGGATCACATCCAATTTGTAATACTCGTTTTCCCCGCCTGGCCAAGGCTATTGATATGTTGCAACTAGTTGTTGATTTTCCTATTCCGCCTTTACCATAAACTGCTATTTTCATTCCACAAAGCTCCAAATTCTTATTGATTATTGCGGCTGCTCTTTGATCTCCCGAAGGCCAACTAAAACATCAAAAACGTGTATGAAATAAATTTTAATAATTAATTTTTTTTTTTTTTCAAAAGAGTTTTTTTTCCATTCTGAGACTCTTACCAGAATGAATACTGTGACTATTCTACCATGCTTCTCGGAAAGGGAGGAAGAAAAACTCGTGATTGGTTATTGATCAGTACGTGGTGTGTGTGGGGGGGGGGTAGGCCAAACCATGACGGGATCAACTACGACCGGGATCTTCCGCACCACCCCCCCCCGATTCGTAGACTCTATCCGACCGAAAAGGCGAAAGGGATTGCTATCACTATGGCTTCCTCCTATAATAGAAGTTGAGTCGTATCCAAGGTTTATAAAGTATCGATTCGTTGAACATGTATGGGATGAGACCCCCGTCATTTTCCTCGATAGCTCAGCGGTAGAGCGGTCGGCTGTTAACCGATTGGTCGTAGGTTCAAATCCTATTCGGGGAGATTCATTGATTTGCGGTCGAATAAAGATAGAAGGAAAGAGGTATCCGATGATGCAGGTGATGCCGCAGGTTGCCGGTAGGACAGACAACTTGATCTGCACCAAACGCCAAAATAGGGGAAAATTTAACAAATAGAAATAGCTAGGCGTCTCTCTTTATCTCTTCTCATGAGGCATCGAATATTGCTAGAAACTTGCACTCTCTGCATCTCGGACTCCCCGTTAGTATTTTTCCGCTCCTGCACCAAACAACCCGCGTTGGACTCGAGTCCGGCCCATCGATGGTGCCGGCGAAGGATTCAATACTACGGTTTTCTAAACCTTCGCAATGAATGAAGGAAAGATCTCCTTCCCTTTTTTCAGATCATCTTAAATGCTTGTAGGGACCCGTGTTTGGCGCAACTTCTTTTGGAATTTCCACTTTGCAATACTGAATGGAACGGTTAGAATGAAAAGAATCAATTATTGGCCTCGTGAGAGTCGAAACAGATTGAAGGCTTTTCTTTGTTTTTCCCGTTCTCGACTAGGCGGTAGTACCGGAACTCGTTTCTCGGAAACGCTTTTCTTTCAGTTTCTGCCGATATTCCAAGAGTGCCGATTTGTGACCATATCCCGTTCCGGAGCTCGAATCAATTCTATCCCCTCCCCAAACATCCCATGGGAAATCCGACCCGAAGAAGAACCAACGAATTCCTTAGATATCCCTAGAGATTCCTGAATCTCAAGCTTGCTATACAATAACTCTTATATCATTTTATTTCGGCGAATAAAGGGGCTATGCTTTTGCGTCCGAAGGGAGCGGGCGCACATATCTCTCAAGGGTTCCTTGTGGGCAAGCAGGATGTTGAAGCACCACGATCCTTTGGGAGGAACGACTTCCCAGACCCCCCTAGACCATATTATTAGCCTTCTCAAATTCAATGGACTTTTCTCCCTCTCTAGAGTGAGGAGACTATGAAAACGGAAAAGGATCCAACCAAGATTTGTTTGTCGTTCGAAGCATAATAAGCAGGAGTCACCGAATCGGTAACGGTAAGGGGGGATATCTCTTCCCCCTACCGTTACCGATTCAACCTACTGACGGTTCTATATAGCTAGAGATCTAGGATGAATAAGAAATGTGTAATAATTTTTTTATTTTCATACTGAACTTTCATTTGAGAATTCTTTTGCCGTTTGATCCAACGAAGTTCCATCGAACCAGAATGGATTGAGGAGATATTGGTAACTCTCGAGCAACATATTATAAATAAGAAAGTCTTTGAATTGGGAACGGTTCCGCCTCATCCATCTATTTCTATGAACCAAAAGCCTAGGACGAATGAATCGCTCTTTCCAATCTTCTACTACAATGTTTTGATACAAGTGAATAGGGCGAGATATGTGTGGATATTGCAAATGTATATGCATAAACCAAGTCTCTTTAAGGTATTCGGAATCGGAATGTTGCCCCTCGTCCGAATGACCATTATTCGACTGCTTCTTCAATGACTCAGTAGTGATCGATTTTCGATCATACCCACGATTGAGAAAACTCTTTTTAATCTTTTCATTCGGGAAACGTTTCTCGCGCTCCTTTCTCATACCGTAAGTCACATAAAGCCTCCGGAGGAATTCTTGCTTCACTAAAAAACTACGACGTGAGGAAGGAGGGTTAGGATCCGACTGAAAGAGAAGCGTGGGGTCCCAGACGAAACGTCCCCCTACAAATAGACTTGGTTCATCAGATCGATTCCATTGGGTTTCGTATGGGTTCGACGAGTCAGAGATTCCCAGTTCAAGGAATTGCTCGCGTAACGATATGGTCTCGAACCGATCCTCCAATCTTTTGGCCTGTCTTTGTTTCAATTTATCCAAAGTTCTTTCGTAACTGAAAAAAGATCCTTTTGTATCATATGATTCAATTTGGCTAAGTTTTATAGTGTTCCAGTCAAGTTCCCGTTGGTAGATTTTAGAATGAATCTGGTGAAGAAGTATTACGTTCTGCAAATCATCGGATTCAGACGATAATCTTATCGATTCATAAGTACCACTTCGCATGAAACTGAAATTCCAAAGCTTGGGAGACCCAGTCGTTTCACGCGATACTTCTTCCGAAATCAAGTCTGTTTCACCTGACTGTTTGATTTCATAATTGGTTCGAAGTCCCTTTTTTCCCGTAGATTGGGAAAAACGACTCGCATGTATCATATCCGGGGAACACCCCATAGGAGAAGGAAAGGAAAGGCTATTCTCAGATTGATTTCCACTTCCAAAAATCTCTGGTCGTGGAAAATCCCTCAGAAGGTTTTCCAGAATACCACAAGCTAGATGAAAACCATTCTCTAAATACTTATCAATAATAATGGGATTGTCTCCCTTTATTAGATCCATTCTTAACCAGTAATCATGAGCCGCTAATACAGCCAGTAGCCCCAAAATATGCGGAAATAGGGTGAGTTCCATAATTGTTGACTCGGTTCTTGGAGACTCTAAATACCAGTCAGATAAGTGATAAAATTGCTTCTTTAGTGTATTAGTACCAATCCACAAAGAATCTGTGGTAGGAGTATCTACCAAACTCTTTTTCGGAATAGCTTTTCCTATCCTATGAAAAAATATTTTGTACTCCGAACCGGATTCAATTGCATTATCCAGATAAGTCGCAACCACGCGTTGTCTATGTAAAGCAAATAGAATTGCATTACTACATACAATCTTTTCCCTTCTATAAGTACTGATTAATAACGCTTCATGAGCAAGAAAGAATAAATCTCGTTTACTATAACCCGTAGTTCCAAACCCAGTTCCTTTAAGAAAAGATGGATCAGCCTGTATGTCAAACCCTTTGACACATGATAGAATCGACAATTCTTTTTGACGCTGAAAACTATTAGGTTTACGAAGATTTATCAATTGGTTTAACCGATTTGGGGCTATCAAAGCTGGATCTATCTTTGCAGGTATGTGAGTCGAAGCCATGACAAGATTGTTACGAATGCGAGAATCCCTGCTCTCATTATGAATATTCCTCAATACTAGGCAAAGTAAGAATCTGGGATCAGCTTCTAATTTGTGATACGAACCATGAACACTCAATTCATGAATATCTTGAATCCATATTGTACAGGGAGACATCTCCTTTGCTATTCCAAAAATAGAATTGACTCGACGTACGCTTTCTTTTGAGATAAAAAATCCACGTACATTCTTCTTAAAATAGGATCGATTGTATAGCAATTTTCTTATCGGTAGTTTCACCAACGGGAAGTGGGAATTGGATGCTATATCCCTAATGAGATAAGACCTTCCAGTTTCCTCGGACCCTACTAATAGGATTCCCTTAGATGGTAAGAATCCTGATTGGAGCGAAATAGGTGTTTCGCGACATGGCCTATGCGGTACACCGCTCTGTCTCATTGTCAAAAGATTTCTTTCAAAAGCGGAAGAAACCCACTTCTCCGCGGGATCCGACTTATGGATCTTGTAATTCCATAGATTATTTTGACGTATTTGAAGTAGGTATGACAAAAAAAGCAATCCTTCTTGTGAAGAAGACTCATGATTCATCCCGCTACTTGAGCTAGAATTCAATTTTGATTCGTACTCGGAAACAGTCTCATTCGTAACTAAGTACTGAGTCAGTAATTCCTTATTGGTCCTAAGGGTATCGGGGCTTTCCTTATGAAGCATCCATGACTCGAGTTCACTTTTCACTAAGGAATAAAAGAATATATTATTTAGATAATTCAGGAATCTCTTCAAAGAATGTATCAGTAGATCCCTCGTTGTCATTTCTTTTATCGAAGGGGAATACATTACCTTTTCCAGATGGGATCTACGCCTCGGGTCCATCAAGTATTCAATCGTATTGAAACGTTTCCATAAATAGAGGGAACTAAAACCTGAAACAGCGGGCCAAAAATGCTTGGAAGATGCTAGAACAAAGAGTATCCAAAGAATGAGGTAATATAGGATAGACTGATTTGGGAGTTTAACTGTTGACCATCCCGAGAATGAAACCTTCGTTTCATTCATTTCTTTGACAAGAAAAAGATCTATCTTGGAGAATATGTTATTGATTGAATCGTTTCTGAATCTCTTTCTGAATCTCGATGCTAGTTTTTGCAACAAGTAAGAGCTAGCACTGTCTATACGATTCGCCATTCTTTCTCCGATTCTGGGGATATTGTAGCGTAAATCATCATTTACTTTTAGTCTCACTTCTGGATATGTCTCTTGAATAAGATCGTAGAAGTATCTCCACCAGGTGATGGTGAAAAACCAGGGTATATATTCCCAAAACAAGCTCCATTTCTCCGATATATTGTCCCTCCAACAAATCCAAGAGATCATATACTCGTTGAAATCATTTAAGAATTCCTTGAAATCAATGGGATGAGACGAACGGATAGGCTCTTCCCAGACATCTAGATCTGCTAGCTTCTCTTTGTGCAGAACCCCCCTTCCAATCAATTCCGTGAAAGATCTTGTTGCACCGATGCGGAACAATGAGGATTTTTTCGACCAGTAAAGTGTTTCCAATTCTTCTGATTCCCAGAAAGATCTGATAGATGAATCATTTTGATCGAGCCGATTTCCAATGCAATCATTCACCAAGCTTGATCTCTCTTCAATAGACTTCTCTGAATCGACTTGATCCAAGCCCATATTCTTAGGACGGGGTCGAGGTCGCCGATCCGTCGATAACTTAGAATTTCTCGATGTTTCGCGCGAGGAATTCCCACTTCTACTACACGAAAAGAGAGAGGAATCTCCCGTTTCACGAGCAGATGGGCTCAGCTTCGACAGGAATCTCTTTAGGTCCAAAATTGAATTGAAATGTCTATCTGAATGGATTGGGAATACTGTCAATTTATCTGGATCAGACGGAGTAGGTTGAATTGTCGCGCATATAGAATCCTTTATTTCCCTTTCTGCTCGTTGCAAGAAGTTGGGGAATAACCAATCAGACACGTGGGACTGAATTGATGATATTATCTCCTCCCTACCGAAGGATCCTATTCTCAATAGGTAGATGACTTCATGGTCGGAACCCACAGGAAAATCATCCAAGAGATTGGAATAACTATTGCTATATCTTCCAATGAGGAGATCCTTTTTGATCCTGAGCTCCGGAATAGAATCTTTTTTGGCATGGTTCAACAGAAATAGATGAGATTGGTTTAGAAAATCTCGTGTATTCATCCTATCGAGAATATGTCTCGAAATATTTCCAATACTCCTGTTTGAACCTTTTCCGCAACTCCAATTCTGTAGAAATAGATTCCAATTTTGCCTTCCTGTGATGGAAAGAGCATGATCAGAGAAATTGGTTTGGATAGATTCGATGCAGGAAAATTCAACAAGAGAGAAATCTACTGTGTGCTCGAGAAAGATCGAATAATCTGCGGGTTCCTCGTTCATTAACAATCCGGAATCCATAGATAAGCGATCTTTTTCTTTGAGAATTCCTTTTAGAACAGAAACTTTTTTCTCAATATTGAGTGAATCCAAAAAGGGATCGAGCCACGTCATATCATTCAGTTTATCAAGCCAATAATCAATTGTATCTCTCAGAACCTCTCGGCAAAAAACCTTGGAAAAAATCGATTTGCAAAGAAATGACATATTGGTCAATTCGTGGGAATACCTTCTGTTCCTTTCAATCGCCATATCAGTATTACCAATAGGACTCGTTAAAAATCTGTTTTTCCATATTGATATCTCGCGAATCGATGTATCCAAGTCAGATTCGATTCCTAGCGATACTTTCCCTGAAGGGGAAAGGGACAAGTTCCCTATTGTGTCAAGCCATCCGTGCGCATTGGACCAGGCATTCATATCCTCATCAATTCGGAATGGAATACGCTTGCTCAAGAAATACCCTGCGTACTTCTTCCATTTCAAAAACCTTTCTTCAAGAAAAAAGTTTCCTAAACGAGTGGATCCTTTGCTTCCCGCCCCGCCGTCCAATTGATAATGGATTCGCGAGACACACTCATAGGCTAATGCACGAAGATCATCATGTAGAAGAAGCGTGTAGATCGAGCAGAGAGAGATTAACCTCTTTTGTTCATACCATTTAACTAGGGGATATAGAAAATGTATGCTCTTTTCTTCTTTGAATCGACTCGGACAAGCAGTATTTTTATTCCCATTATTGACTCTTGGAAGTACCTTTTCGAGACGTAAATATTTGCTATTTGGAAGTTCGAATTTTTTCAAAACTATTGTATTGAATGGTATAAGAAATCCAATCAATCGATCTATTGACTCATTCTTTGTTTTTGAATAGATTTGCAAAATAGAAGATTCTCCCCTATTTTGATGAGAATCGAACCCTAATGATTGGAGGAACCACTTAGGATTCTGGAATAGATAGAGACCCCTATTGGAACTATTTCCCGCTAATCCCACGGCAAAAGGGAACAATGATTCAACTTGCTGCCGATGCACCAAATCCCTATGCTCGAGTAGCATGAAGTCTAATTTTTTGAAAGGTAAAAGATTTCTCTTTTGTTTCGTTACTCGTAGCCGATCAGAATCCTTTTGGTAACAGTCATTTTTACGACGTACTAAAAATCTATAGAATTCGAAAAACCTGCGGAAATCTCCCGGATTGCTATCCATGGATCGTAGATGAATCCTATTCATCATCTTTCCGGATGTATTCCCGCTAGGATTCCTTACTGCCCAGACCTTGCACCCACCTGAAACCGGGGGATTCCTTACCTCATATGTAGGAAATTGCTGTTTTTCTCCCCCCGAACCTGCAAAAAAATCTCCGTTCAATTTCGAGTCATTATTCTGATATACTCCTTTTTTCCCATCCTTCGAGAATCCCACTGACGGAGGAACAGAATAAGAGAATTGAGAAAAATCTATTGCTGGTTCTTTGACTGCGGTACCCCTATGAAGAAGTCTCGCTAAATCTATTGAACCTCTTTGTATTGAATCTCTCTCGTTCAAGCAATGCACAAGGATTGCTACTGCTAGTAACACGAGGATTTCCAGGGCGGTGCTATTACCCCTCTCCCGTACGGAACCGCGCGGGTCTCGTAGGAAACGTGAACCCAACATTCGTAAGTCAAATAGTTTAATAAAAGGTTTATAGCTAGAGAACGGACCCATTAAGGATTCTCCTTGATTTTGGTTCTTGAATACTTCAAAGAAGTAGTGGAATCGATCGATTCCTACTGACTCCAAAAGGTTAGATAGGGAATATAAAGTTCTTACTTTGTTTTCTTCCACTTTTTCCACCTCATTCCTCCTCTCCATCATATTTCTATGGAATAGATACTATTTGCTTATACTATTCTATTATAAGAAAAAAATGGGAAGTTTCAAGACCCAATGGAGTTAATGCTGCCCCGAACGTAGTAATTTATAGACATTTTTGGATCCAAAACTTCCATTTTCCTTGGAATCTCGACCCGTTGCGAGTTGGGGGAAACCCTATCCATTTCTTTTTTTTTTTCTATCGACCTTTTTTCGTTCACGCGAGAATCTTGAGGTATGCAACCGAATGGGCGAACGACGGGGATTGAACCCGCGCGTGATGGATCCACAATCCATTGCCTTGATCCACTTGGCTACGTCCGCCCCTCCCCTTACTTGTTCTTGAAACGTAGAAGGGAACAGAATCTATTCTACAGGGTCATTCAATTGAGAAACGTTTCATTCGTCCATATTTTGAATGGTAGATCCATCTCATAAAGAATGTGTTTTCGATTCATTGCAATGAGCGCGGGATTGCAACCATTCCGTAAATTGGAATAAAAAAAAAATTGGATGCTTCTTACAGGTGTAGAAGAGTATTCTAAATATTTTTCAGGATTCAGAATCGAGAGCCCATCGCGTGGAGTCACGGCAGACGATAACAAATCTTTCTATCTGTTCGATAGGACTCAGTTTCGTCTCAGTTTCGTGAAATACCAAGCCTTCTCTTTTTCAAAGGCTTGGTATTTCATTATACTGCAGGACCAGAAAAGTATTATCCGTTTACAGAAGGAGCTTCAATAGAAGCTAAGTCTAGAGGGAAGTTATGAGCGTTACGTTCGTGCATAACTTCCATACCTAAGTTAGCACGGTTGATAATATCAGCCCAGGTGTTAATTACACGGCCTTGACTATCAACCACGGATTGATTGAAGTTGAAACCGTTCAAGTTGAATGCCATGGTGCTGATACCCAAAGCGGTAAACCAAATGCCTACTACGGGCCAAGCAGCTAAGAAGAAGTGTAGAGAACGAGAATTGTTGAAGCTAGCGTATTGGAAGATCAAACGGCCAAAGTAACCGTGAGCGGCTACAATGTTGTAGGTTTCTCCCTCTTGACCAAACTTGTAACCTGCATTAGCAGACTCATTCTCAGTTGTTTCTCTGATCAAACTAGAGGTTACCAAAGAACCATGCATCGCACTGAATAGAGAGCCGCCGAATACGCCAGCTACACCCAACATGTGGAAAGGATGCATAAGGATGTTGTGCTCAGCTTGGAAAACAATCATGAAATTGAAAGTACCAGAAATGCCTAGAGGCATGCCGTCTGAGAAGCTTCCTTGACCGATTGGATAGATCAAGAATACGGCGGTAGCAGCTGCGACGGGAGCTGAGTATGCGACAGCAATCCAAGGACGCATACCTAAACGGAAGCTTAGTTCCCACTCACGGCCCATGTAGCAAGCTACACCAAGTAGGAAGTGAAGAACGATCAGTTCGTAAGGACCACCATTGTATAGCCATTCATCAACGGAAGCTGCTTCCCAAATGGGATAGAAGTGTAAACCTATAGCTGCAGAAGTAGGGATGATAGCACCGGAGATAATGTTGTTCCCGTATAGCAAAGATCCGGAAACAGGCTCACGAATACCATCAATATCTACAGGAGGAGCTGCGATGAAAGCAATGATAAATACAGAGGTTGCGGTTAGCAGGGTAGGAATCATTAAGACGCCGAACCATCCGATGTAAAGACGGTTTTCGGTGCTGGTGATCCAGTCGCAGAAGCGACCCCATAGGCTTGCGCTTTCGCGTCTTTCTAAAGTTGCGGTCATGGTAATTTTTGGTTTTCAAAACAATGAGTGATTCCCCAGGCGAGTGCGCTTGTTAACTTATACTATATCACGAAATTCTATTCGTGTCAACTAATCTTGATTCTTCAACACGCAGAAAAAGAAGGAAAGGTCTATTGATCTTTTGAACGCCTCTGTTTCTCATCCTTGTTATGCATTACGTATTCAATCTTCGGTAAGAAAGAATTGCGGAGTTCTCTTCTGTATCTCATTGGGAAGAGAAATGTGGATCATCCATTGACAACCGAATCAATATGGATTCCCAGCCCCTATAGAAACCAATATCCTAATATGACAAATGGGACTACAATATTTTGTCCATGGTGGGATTCTTTTCATTAAATGGAATTTCTCGAAGAGAATCAAAAGATTGCGAGTGACACAAAAGAAATGAGTGAGGAAAAAGGAAATTTCTTCTCGGTCAAATCCCCTTGGGTCGAAGTTGAAGCTCAGTACATTTGGATGAAGCGTGAAGGTTTTGTTCCCGGTTCGCAACTAGAAAAAGTTTCCCGAATCGTGACAATTGCTTGGGGCACGCGGATCCCTCGATGTATGCCGCAATTTGTTCTGGTTCCACGATCGATCTCGTATCAATATTTCTCCGATGAGTTTCTCAACTCTGCATAAGTCTCTTCCCCTTCGATAAGGAAAAGGCATTCGAGGAAGAGACTTTCAGAGTAGAATCAATCGTTATCAATCTTCTCTTAGGATTCCGATATGTTTCTTCTTCGTCGTCCGATTCTTTCTAGAAGTTTCTGGCATATTCCGATTCCTAATACCCGCCACTGCACAACGAACGGAAGGTTTCAATCCACGACTTTCTTTTTCTTCGTGGATTGAAACAAATCTGAGACTAACGGAAATGAGCAAAAGCTTTATTAGCTTCTGCCATCTTATGAATTTCTTCCCTCTTTCGTACCGCACTGCCAGAATTTCTGGCAGCATCCATT